TAATTTTGATTACTAATTTAATCAGTTTTCTCTTTTCTCCCGCCTTCAGAAAGTAGAGGCATTTCCACTATCATTAGTGTTTTTTAAAAAGGTAACTATCTCGGTTTAATATATAAATTTATATATTTCTTATAGAATCCTTGAAAAAGACTTTCCTTTATAAGAAGGAAAAGGCTTACTATCTTTGGGATCTGATGCTACACCGCTGCTCAATACCTTAGGGGATCAACTATATTACATAAGTGGATTCCTAACTTTTATTTCATATTATGACCTAAATAAGCAGTTCTTATTGTATCGGCCCAAAACCTCGCGAATTCATCTTTACGGTGCTTCTTCTATCAATTAGATCCTTTATCCATTGAATAAAGTATCTAGGCATACCTATTTCTTCATATTCATACTTCAAATTTTATGAAGTTTATTTCTTTGCTACAGCTGATAAAAATCGTTGTTTTAGACGATACATATGTAGAAAGCCTATCTTTTTTTTTAGTATTTATTAAGGCTTTTGCTCTTTTTTACTTTTTTATTTCTATAGTGGAGATAGTCGCACGTAATGACAGATCACGGCCATATTATTAAAGGCTTGTGGTAAGAATGGGTTTCGTTCTAGTGCACGAAAATAATATTCTAAAGCTTTTGTATGTTCTCCGTTTCTTGTGTGGATAAGGCCTATGTTATAGAGTATATAACTGCGATCATAGGGATCAATTTCTAGTCGCATAGCTTCATAATAATTCTGTAAAGCTTCCGCATAATTTCCTTCGGATTGAGCCAACATCCGTTACGGTCGTCATTCGATTCAAAGAATCTCCGTTTCAGAACCGTACATGAGATTTTCATCTCATACGGCTCCTCCTTTATGTACATAATGAGACTAATACATGGAATAAAAAAGATTGAAATATTCTCATTATAAACCGAGCAGGGCTGGTGTTTTTACAAGAAATCTCTAACCAACCCTCTTGGAAAAGCTCTTTCCTTAACATCAAATATGTTGATACTAGATAAAAAAAAAGGGGAACTCCATCAATTTATTTGTCTTAAGCGCCGCTTAATTTTCAGAAATTAGTCACTTCAACAGTTTTCGATGGGTATACGGGTATCCAAAACACGAACGAGATGGGTGCTTGTTGTCCCAACCATTCTTGTTAGTCCCGATCCTGATAAGGAAAAGGGAAGGGATAATTTATAACAAAGTTTTCCTGTTGTTGATTCCGAGGAGTAGCGCCTCTTCCTCTCTGCCCCTATTGGTACTAGGGGAATAGCTTTGACCTACCCAACCATAGGTGTAACCTTTCGCTCAATACTCTATAATCAACAATTGAAGGTTTGAGGTTGCATTAATCAGGGATACACGACAGAAGGGCTTGTTTTATTTACAAACTTCACCTTCAACAAGCGTAGATTTCTTTCAAATCATTTTTTTCTTTATATCCCGAATAATAGAATGTTAACGAAACTTTCTCCTAAGAACGTTAAAAAATATAAATAACTAAATAAAAATTAAAGAAAAGTATAAAATAACTAACTAAAAAAGAATCAAATCGCACCATCTCTGTAATAAGCGAATGCTTCTTTCTCGCCCGAAGTTGTCGGAATTATTCGTAATAAGATATTGGCTACAATCGAAAAGGTCTTATCAATAAAATTTCCATTTATTCGAGATCTAGACATAGACAGAAATTCATTCTATAATTTCTTTTAATTACCTTCGTGAGAAAATAATCCCACAACCGGCGAAATTTGACAGTACGAAATAACATAAAAACAGAAAAATGAAACTTCTACTCAAATTGTTTCTTTTTTGCAGGAATCAATAAAAAACTAATAACTATTTGAAGACGATTAGATTTCACCCAAATGTAAATATAGTAGTATTAAGAATATCCGAAAATATTCCAATTTCTTCAAAGTTGAAGAATCAACAAATTGATTCTAATCTGTAGGAAAATTCAAGAAGTTTTAAAGTTTTAATTAAATTATGATTATGATCCAAAGAGGAGAAAGAATCGAATAATCGCTCTATGATGTATGAAAATAGAATAATGGTCTAAACTAAGTCTAAACTAAATAGAATGATGATCTAAAGGTAGCCATTAAAGATAGTCTAAAAAAAATGAGCAATCGGTGGAGTTATTCCAATTAAGTAATTTAATCCAGTATAAAAATAAAAAAATTCGAAAATAAAATCAGTAATACCATCTTCGTAAATTAGTTAAAATAGAGTGTACGCATTTATCCAACAACCTAATATAAATCACTATTCACTCGATTTATTAAAATTTCTCATTATGTAGGAGAGATGGCCGAGTGGTTCAAGGCGTAGCATTGGAACTGCTATGTAGGCTTTTGTTTACCGAGGGTTCGAATCCCTCTCTTTCCATATCCTTCACCTAATTCACCAATGTTATTGAACGCAATACCTCAAATCAAATCACGGGCACCTTTCTTCCAACAGTTAGGGCTTTCTTTGATCTGGTTTCGCTATTCCTAATCCCAATTTCTGTAATATGGAAAATACTAGAAAGAATAGACAAGGAATTAAAATATACCTATCAATCTATGATATATGAATGGGAAAAAAATCCTCGGATAAAATCCCTTGCTTCGAGACTCTTTATATGGGGTGTAAGGGAAGGGAAAAATTGTCCGAATCCCTCTTATTTTAGTTAGTTTTAAGTCTGACGAGAATAATATTCTACAACTAGCAATTCATTTATTTTCAAAGGGACCCATTTACTATCTAGTATTTCATTGACTGATCCTTTATATTGGAATGGGTGAAGAGTCAAATGTTTTGGCAATTCCTCATGGGAAGATGAATCAAGATAATTTTGAACCAGAGCCTTAGATTTTTGTTCATCTCTCACTGTAATAATATCGCGGGGTTTACAGCGATAACTTGGTATATCTACTCTACCACCATTAACTAAAATATGTCTATGGTTAACCAATTGGCGGGCTTGAGGAATAGTCGAAGCTATACCTAATCGAAAAAGGATGTTATCCAACCGCATTTCAAGCAATTGTAGTAAAACTTGACCTGTTGACCCTTTTGCTTTTCCGGCGATATGAACGTATTTAAGTAATTGTTGTTCTGTAAGACCATAATGAAAGCGCAATTTTTGTTTTTCTTCTAAACGAATACGATATTGAGATTTTTTACCGGGGCGTAATTGGTTTCTAAGATCGTTTCCAGCTTTAGGATTTTTAGTAGTTAGTCCCGGTAAAGCTCCCAGACGACGTATTTTTTTGAAACGAGGTCCTCTGTAACGCGACATCAAGACTCCTTATAAAGTTGCATAAACCTAAATGCAATTAAACTAAACTATAAAAAATGAAAATAGAATTTGAAATTCAATAATAAATTAATGGAAAGTTATTGAAATATTGTACTACAAAAAAGAATTCGAAAGAATAATTAGATGAATTGTATCACTATCCCGTGCTTAATTATATATATATACTTTAATTATATATATATACTTTATGGTATTAATATTAAATATAAAACGATAATGAATTTAAAACGAGTAAATACTAAAAAATCTTAGCTAATATTATATTTATATAATAAGAATATAAAAATAAAGTAAGGGGTTCTTTTCTTGATCAATTTAGTCTACATAGATCAATCTCCTCCAATTTTTTTTTAATTGGAAGTTCTTATGAGATAATAGAAGAGTGCCCTTTGGGAAAAGGAGAAGAAGCTTTTTTCAATTTCTTTGATTTTACATTATCAACTCTGGAAAAAAGAAAAATAAAACAAATGGAGAAAAGCCAGCTATCGGAGTCGAACCGATGACCATCGCATTACAAATGCGATGCTCTAACCTCTGAGCTAAGCGGGCTCACTTAACATAAATTCTACACACATAGGGATTTAGTAAACTACTGGAATCTTAGTTATTAACTCTTCACATAACAATTACTATATTAATATAGAATTTCCAGCTATTTATCTTATCAAATATATGAGTATCAATAATCAATCGTTTAATTAGCTACTAAAGATTTTTTTAATTCAAATGACAATTGCATTGAAAATTCTTTTTTTTTATAAAAAAAAAAGGAATTAGTAGTTATATCCATTAGATTCGTAAATTATTCAATATAAGAGTAATTAAATTCCCTTTAAGTTATTTTTCGTTTGGAAAGATACCAGATAAGATGAAAACAAAAGAATCGACCCTTCAAGCATTCAAAATTACACGCTAAAACCAATATATATTGGGAAAATATATGTAAAAACTATATATACGTAGAATTATACTATTAGGCGTAAGGATATTCTCTATTTAGAATAGAGTAATAGCATTTACTATACTATATATATAGTATATATATACTATGTATCGATCAATATTATATATTGAATTGATGAATTCAATAGTCCCATCATAATATAACTGAAAGCAAAAGGGGATATGGCGGAATTGGTAGACGCTACGGACTTAATTGGATTGAGCCTTGGTATGGAAACCTACCGAGTGATAACTTTCAAATTCAGAGAAACCCTGGAAGTAAAAATGGGCAATCCTGAGCCAAATCCGGTTTTATCAAAACAAACAAGCGTTCAGAAAGCGAAAATAAAAAAGATAGGATAGGTGCAGAGACTCAATGGAAGCTGTTCTAACAAATGGAGTTGGCTGCGTTGCATTAGTAACGGAATTCTTCCATCAAAATTCCATAAAGGATAAACGTATCCGTACTGAAATAGTATCTCCAAATTATTACGGACAATCCGAATATGTAATTCTTTGAATTTTTATGAGAATTCAAAGAATTTTTGTGAATCAATTCGAAGTTGAAAAAAGATATCGAATATTCATTGATCAAATAATTTATTCCATCAAAATCTGAAAGAATTTCTTAATTGGACGAGAATAAAGATAGAGTCCCATTCTACATGTCAATATCGACAACAATGAAATTTATAGTAAGAGGAAAATCCGTCGACTTTAAAAATCGTGAGGGTTCAAGTCCCTCTATCC